GATTGCCGGATATTGTAATCATCATCGATCAGCAAGAAGAATATACGGCTCTTAGAGAATGTATCACTTTGGGAATTCCAACCATTTCTTTAATCGATACAAATTGTAATCCCGATCTCGCGGATATTTCTATTCCAGCAAATGATGACGCTATCGCTTCAATTCGATTCATTCTTAACAAATTAGTATTCGCAATTTGTGAGGGCCGTTCTAGCTATATACAAAATTCTTGATTAATAATAAGATAAATAAATCTCTTTTTTTTTTGAGGGAGGGGCTCCCTGTATTTCGATTTATCAAATCGGTTACTACTCCTGAATCGTACAAAAGAAAAAGAGATAAAAAAACTGGGGATATTGTGTGATTAGTTTAGTTGGTATCCAAAACTAAAATATAAAATTCAAGTAAATAAGTAAAAAAAGGGGGATCTTGAATCAAAATAATTTAAAGTTCTTATTTCTGTCAGAGGGCAATATGAATGTTTTATCATGTTCCATCAACACACTAATAAAAGAAGGGTTATATGAGATATCTGGTGTAGAAGTAGGCCAACATTTCTATTGGCAAATAGGGGGGTTCCAAGTCCACGCGCAAGTCCTTATTACTTCTTGGGTTGTAATTGCTATCTTATTAGGTTCCGCAGTTCTAGCGGTTCGCAACCCACAAACCATTCCAACTGGCGGACAAAATTTCTTTGAATTTGTCCTTGAATTCATTCGAGACGTGAGTAAAACCCAGATTGGAGAAGAGTACGGTCCGTGGGTTCCCTTTATTGGAACCCTGTTTTTATTTATTTTTGTTTCTAACTGGTCAGGAGCCCTTTTACCGTGGAAAATTATCCAGTTACCTCAAGGGGAGTTAGCAGCACCAACGAACGATATAAATACGACAGTTGCTTTAGCTTTACTCACATCAGTAGCATATTTTTATGCGGGTCTTAGCAAAAAAGGATTAGGGTATTTCAGTAAATACATTCAACCAACTCCAATTCTTTTACCCATTAATATCTTAGAAGATTTTACAAAACCCCTATCACTTAGTTTTCGACTTTTCGGAAATATATTAGCCGATGAATTAGTAGTTGTTGTTCTTGTTTCTTTAGTACCTTTAGTGGTTCCTATACCTGTCATGTTCCTTGGATTATTTACAAGCGGGATTCAAGCTCTCATTTTTGCCACTTTAGCTGCGGCTTATATAGGTGAATCTATGGAGGGTCATCATTAACTATTTTTTTTTTCAATATTCGTTTTTAGGTTAGCCGAATTATAGAATAGTTGGTTTACATTATGTAAGAAACACTTGTATATGTGATATTTGATATTGACTAGGTATATATGAGTTAAAGATCTATATAATCTGCCCCACTACTTTATGTGAATTTCGATTTAGATAGGGATTCGATTAGAAGTTCTTCCTTTTTATCTGTGAATTGGCTGAAAAAAAAAAGATAAAAAAAAAAAAAAAAAATTAAGAATTCAACGAATGGTTCACAAAAAAGAAATGGCATAAAAAACTCGTATATATATATATATTATGAATTTTTAAAAATCCCGTGGATAGGAACTAATATCAAAGTAATTCTTATGATTCAATAATATTATTATATTATTTCAATTAAAGTTTTTGATTTTTTTGGCTGAATGAATCTTAGCGATGACTTAATTATAATTAAGTCCTAAGTCATTGGATGATTGTATCATTAACTATTTCTTTATTTTGGTGTGAGGAACTTATCATGAATCCACTGGTTTCTGCTGCTTCGGTTATTGCTGCTGGGTTGGCTGTTGGGCTTGCTTCTATTGGACCTGGAGTTGGTCAAGGTACAGCTGCGGGTCAAGCTGTCGAAGGTATCGCGAGACAACCTGAGGCAGAAGGAAAAATACGAGGTACTTTATTGCTTAGTTTAGCTTTTATGGAAGCTTTAACAATTTATGGCCTGGTTGTAGCATTAGCGCTTTTATTTGCGAATCCTTTTGTTTAATCCTAGAAATCAAAAAATTCTGGATTTTTTTTCGTAGTTTTGTTAATTCTATCAAGATTTAATTCCTACAATTATTCATTGAGACAACAATCCTTGGGAAGGACTAATTTGAGGATGGGGAATTAGCACATCGATTCGCTTTCTTCCTTCCCCTTATTCTTTTAGTTTAATGAAAACTTTTTTTTAAGGAGTGTTGCGAAAAAAGGAGGTTTCGATTTTTTAAAATTGACATAAAACTTGGTCTAAAATTCTAGCTTAATTCTAATAAGTCTCATTATTATTATTGAAAATTAAAAATTTTGGAAAATAAATTTCTAAATAGAATAGGTTTTTTATTCTGTTTACAAATATCCAAATAGGTAAATTAAATTATTAAATGAAATTTTCTTTTTATTTTCAATAAAAAGAATAAAAAAAAAGGACAGAGTTCTTTTTTTATAGTTTAGCTAGAAGAGGAGATTATATGAAAAATTTAACCGATTCTTTCGTTTACTTGGGTCACTGGCCATCCGCCGGGAG